GAGAATTTGATCTCGTACAGCTCAAGCAAAAACACACTAATACTGCTCCAAACGCATATGTAATAAAAATATCTTACTCTTCCGATTTCATCTTCTCAGAAGTGAAGATACGAAGCATTAAAAATACGAAAGTTTTTCTTTGTGGTGATAATGCCAAAATATCAAGTCGGCTCTTCCTTTTTTTTACAGGCCTCTTGAATCTTCTCTTTCCCTATTTTTCTTTGCTTTGTTAGTTGTGTGTAATCCGGCTTTGGCTGTTTGTTGTTTTTTCTCATTGATAGGAATTTCTCTTGTTAAGACCCTATAAACTAATCGAAACCCTAGATTCATACTAGAACCACGATGATTCAATAAAAACCCCAAGCCCAAAGATTCCCTGAGTCAGAACTATCGGATCATCACTTAAATAGGTATAATGACTCAAAATACGAAAGAATTTACCTTTTAGTCAAAGTCGTTGAAAATTTTTAGTTAGAATCCGGTCACAAGGTATGAATCTTAAATATGAATCATAGTTCAATTCTGGATCTATTTCATAAAATTTCGTGTTCCAAATACTAAGATGAGTATTCGACGAGGTAGAACCGTCTCTAGCAAGATAAGATGACAGACTCATTCTCTGTATTATCAATAGGATCCATTATAACAAGTCACACACTCATATTCCGGAAATACAGAAAGAAAGAAATTCCGCGATTGAACTACCAACGGAGTTATAAGTCAGAAACCTGAGATTTCACTTTAGTATTGAAAAAGTCGAACTTAGTAGTTCTTGTAGATTTAATTCATTGAAATTCCATCCAGTAAAACGGAAGAATTGTAAATCTCCAAAATAATCGATAGGAATACTGCAAATAAAGCCATTGCGACACCCATCAAAGGAGTAGTTCCCCACCCAGGAGCTACTTTACCATATTCCGAATTCAACGGTTTCAATAAAGCCCCTACCGTAGTTTGTCTTGGACGAGATCTAGAACTACTCTCAACGGTTTGTGTAGCCATAAATCCGATTGTATTTATTGAGATCTGTTGACTTTGTATACCATTCCCCTGTAAATAAAGGATCTTATCAGAGATCCATTGCGGTCTTGAATTCATATAAGAATGGAAACAGCAACCCTAGTCGCCATCTTTATATCTGGTTTACTTGTAAGTTTTACCGGGTACGCCTTATATACCGCTTTTGGGCAACCCTCTCAACAACTAAGAGATCCGTTCGAGGAACACGGGGACTAGTTGAAGTAATGAGCCTCCCAATATTGAATGCTGGGAGGCTCATTACTTCAACGGAGATAATGAAAAATCATTTCTTCGTTGGAACTTTAGGCGGTTCTCGAAAAAAGATAGCGAAAAAGATTATCCCTAACGTCGAGACTAATAGAAATGTATAAACCAATGCTTCCATAGATTCGATTGTGGTTTACAATTATAGCTTCCATACCTGTTTATGGGGGATTATTTCCCTGATAAAGAAAGAGTCAACGAAAGGGTAATGATTCAATCAATATTTCTCTGATCCCCAATGTCAAATCAAATTACAAAAAGAGAGACTCAAAATACGAAAGAATTTTTGTATCAGACTGCTTGTCTTCTTGTAGTAGGATCCCCCAGTTTTTGGAATGTTCCAAATTCTACTTGAGAATCTAAATCTGGATCAATACCAGCAAAAACATCTCTGAACAAGGTTCTAGCCCCATGCCAAATATGTCCGAAGAAAAAGAGCAGCGCAAAAGAAGCATGTCCAAAAGTAAACCAACCTCTTGGACTACTACGAAAAACACCATCCGATTTCAAAGTAGCACGATCTAATTCAAAAATTTCACCCAATTGAGCGCGTCTAGCATATTTTTTGACAGTAGCAGGATCACTATAACTGACACCATTGAGTTCGCCGCCGTAGAACTCAACAGTTACACCTACTTGTTCTACGCTATATTTTGATTCTGCTCTTCGAAAAGGAACGTCGGCTCTAACAATTCCATCTCCATCTATCAAAACGACCGGAAATGTTTCAAAAAAAGTAGGCATACGACGTACAAAGAGCTCGCGCCCATCTTTATCTCTAAATATTGGGTGTCCTAACCACCCAACAGCTATTCCATCCCCATTGTCCATGGAACCCGCCCTGAATAATCCCCCCTTTGCCGGATTATTGCCAATGTAATCATAAAAGGCTAATTTCTCAGGAATTTTCGACCAAGTTTCTGATAAACTTTGATTTTCGGCCAGCCCGGCACTAACTCTTCGATATATTTCTTGCTGAAAGTATCCCTGATCCCATTGATAACGAGTGGGGCCAAATAATTCGATCGGAGTAGTTGCTGAACCATACCACATAGTTCCGGCAACTACAAAAGCTGCAAAAAAGACAGCAGCGATACTGCTGGAAAGTACGGTTTCAATATTACCCATACGTAATCCTTTGTATAGACGTTGGGGCGGTCGTACACTAAGATGGAATAAGCCCGCCAATATGCCCAGTGTCCCTGCTGCAATATGATGAGAGGCTATTCCCCCTGGAACAAAAGGATCAAAACCTTCTACGCCCCATGCGGGATTTACTGGCTGGACTTTTCCAGTTAGTCCATAAGGATCAGACACCCATATTCCAGGACCGTACAAGCCTGTTACATGAAATGCGCCAAAACCAAAACAAGCCACCCCGGAAAGAAATAAATGAATTCCAAAAATCTTAGGCAAATCTAATGAAGGTTTTCCTGTACGTTCATCAGAAAAGATTTCTAGATCCCAATACACCCAATGCCAAATAGCTGCCAAAAAGCACAAGCCAGAAAACACAATATGTGCTCCGGCCACACCCTCATAACTCCAAATACCGGGATCCGTTACTGTACCCCCTGTAATACTCCAACCACCCCAGGAATTTGTTATTCCTAAACGAGTCATGAAGGGTATAACGAACATACCCTGTCTCCACATTGGATCAAGAACGGGATCAGAGGGATCAAAAACCGCTAATTCATATAGAGCCATCGAACCGGCCCAACCGGCAACCAGAGCCGTATGCATTATATGGACAGAAATCAACCGACCAGGATCATTCAATACAACGGTATGAACACGATACCAAGGCAAACCCATGGAAATACCCCTTTATCAAAAAAATAGATACTATGTAACTTTATTGCATTGGAAAATACTATGACTATCAACGGGCCCCTATTCTGTTCAGTGAATTAGCTCGGAGCAAGGTTTAATGTTTGTTCTATTCTATTGGTAATAATAGAACAATTATGTTTGTAGGAACAAAGAGAAGCAGATCTATTCTATACCCGATAAGTACCAATACGCAATGGGGGTTGATACCTTTTTATATGAGCAAATGCCCCCATATTTGTTCATCGTTGAAAGGCTCTAGTCTCAAGAATTATACTTTAGTCATTCTTTAGTCATTCTATCGCTTTTTCTGATCTTTTCTAATGTATTCTAGACAGAATATATGATAAAATAAAGAATATCAACCTTTAATATATTAATATATATGTTGATATTATGAAGCGACTAACCCGATTATCACGTTTCCATATCAAAGTGAAATATAGTACTTAATTATTTTTTCTTTCAGTTAATGCCTATTGGTGTTCCAAAAGTACCCTTTCGAATCCCGGGAGACGAAGATGAAACTTGGATTGACATATAGTGCGACTTGTCAGATATAGTGGGTCATATGGGCTTTCCCCGTTCTCTTCCCCGATCAAGATATCCCCCCCTTCGCCCAATAAAGATTGAGTTAATCATCGAAAATTCGGAGCGTGAAGTTCAACTAGATCCATTTGTAGGGGGATTTAGACTAATAAGTATTAATTAGAATAATTTAGGGTTGGCTTGGTTAAACCAATAAAATGACATGAAGTATACAGGCTCCGTTTAAACAAATCCCAATTGAGAATATATCGATAATTACTGCTTGTATTGTATTCAAAATTATTCCTATTTCAAAATGCTAAAAGGAATAAAGCAACTGAACCCCAATTACTCGAATAGAATAGACGAATTCAATATGTTGAATATACTATTTTTTTGGCAAAGGCATGAGTCGAATGAAAAAGGAAAATCTTAGCAAAACAAAAAGAAGCGGTATTAGAAGCATTTGCCCTATATGTGCAAAAAAACTCGAGCAGATTTTTACCCGGAGTAGAGCATAAACCTAAAAGAATTAAAGAGAAGAGGCCCCTTCAAGAACAAGAAAATAACATCGTGGTTTGCATTTAATCTCGATGAAACAATAAATCAACGAACAGTTAGTTCGAAAAGTTTACTCTTACTATAACTAAAACTAATACTATCTCTTTAACTATATTTTTTTTATGATTGTATTTAATTTGCATATTATTGCATATTCAATAAAAAATTTTACTTTATATTATATGTATGTAATTTTACATTATTTATATTTATGATTCTTTTGTTCTATATAGTTATTGTATAGTTATCTATTTATAGTTTATAGTTAGTTATAGTTAGTTATAGTAGAAATAAGGAAATGAGGAAGAAAAACTCATATTTCTTTTAAAATAGAAGACAAACCCCCTCATTAGAAACTGCTATCCAAAAAGAAGAGGGCAGTAATCTACACATTGATTTTTTCTTTTTAAAATTTTTTGAACCGTATGCATCAAAAGGTGCATGTACGGTTCCTAAGGGATACAATTTTACCCTAATCAACCGACTTTATCGAGCAAGATTAATTTTTTTAACCCAAGAGATTACGACCCAGGTCTCGAATTACCTTCTTGGTCTTATCGTATATCTCAGTATAGAGGATGAGACCCAGGATTTGTATATGTTTATAAATTGTCCTGGCGGGTGGGTATTACCCGGAATAGCTCTTTTTGATGCTATGCAACTTGTGCTACCAGATATACATACAATATGCATGGGAATGGCCGCTTCAATGGGATCTCTTATCCTGGTCGGAGGAGAAATTACCAAACGTTTTGCATTCCCTCACGCTTGGCTTTGGCGCCAATGAGTTTTTTATTTGAGAAAAAAAGATTATGCCTTCACCATAAAAAATATCAATATATATTATGAGTAAAAATAGCATGGCACTTTGAATTCGATATGCAAAATTTTGTTCGTTTTTTTTTCAAAACATTAGATTATGTACCGAGAGAGGAGTATGAGATAAAAGGTATTCCCGATTTTTTTATTTATCCGGAGTCCATTTCAGCGTCACAAACTTTTTTATTTTTATACCAAAAGACTCTTAATCCTAAACTAACAATATTTATGTTTGAAAGAGTACGAAAAAAAATTCCTTATTTAAAATCAAAAAGAAACTTTGGGATTGCTGAATTACAGACGAAATGAACGAAACGATTTTATAAAGCAACGGAGCCATCGTAGTATTTTGAACTCACGAAAAGAAGGGTGGTAATTGGACGATTTACTGATCTGAATCTGAGCGATTCTATTTTTCTTCGATGGAAGAGAAAAGTAAATCTCATTGTCGAGCCGTATGCAATGCGCAAAAGATGCACGTACGGTTGTTCAAGTTTATTGTTATTCGCTATCTTTTGTCTTCGACGCATCATGCGAGATAGAAGAACCCCCTTTTGTTATATCATCAGGGTAATGATACATCAACCTGCTAGTGCTTTTTATGAGGGATCGACGGTAGAGTGTATGATGGAAGCGGAAGAACTATTGGCTCTGCGAGAAACCCTTACAAAGGTATATGCACAACGAACAGGCCAACCCTTTTGGGTTCTAACCGAAGACCTGGAAAGGGATGTTTTTATGTCAGCAAGAGAAGCCCAAGCTCACGGAATTATTGATCTTGTAGCGAAGGAAGGAGTAAAAAAAGTAAAGAAATCAAAATGGAAAGAGTAGAAGTAAGCAAATTCGCAAATTGATATTTTTTCTTTTTACTTGACTGGGGAATATTCTATATTCTATATAACTTATAACTAGAAAAAATTAATAATTATCAGGTTAGGATTGATCTAAACCAGTCCCTTATGTAAATGATTCAGCATGCCAACTATTAAACAGCTTATTAGAAACACAAGACAGCCAATCAGAAACGTCACGAAATCCCCCGCTCTTCGGGGATGTCCTCAGCGCCGAGGAACATGTACTAGGGTGTATGTGCGACTCGTTCAGATTATGGGCTGGGCCAACAAAAGAAATAAATTTTCCAGTATCAATGATCATTGCCAACGAATAGGAGAAAATGGAAGAACTACGTCCACTATCGAAAAAATATCTATCATCTCCATCTATTGCATATGAAATTTATGGTTTCTCTTGGTGTAACCCCAACCAGCTCGATTTAAGATGAGAAGCAAGTTCCCATTGGTAGCAAGTGCTATACATTAAGCGGGAAAGTATTCTTAATATTTTGCTCCCATTTTTGCAAAACGGACTAACAGGGTCAGCTATCCAGCAAACCTTCCAAATGAAATACCGTTACTGTATAGGTGGATCTCGTTGTGAAAGACCTATTACTGGATAATTCATGGGTAGAGCCAAAGATTTTGAATTGTACAAGTTACCGATAACGTTGACTAAACGAAGTAAAGGGCTCCGGTGTATAGAGAGGACCTCACCGTTTAAGAAGTAACCATAGAAACGAAGGAACCCACTATTTCCTTATTTATCTAGATTGAATACGTTTTTCTTTGGGTAGTATCAATCCAATTTCTTATTTCATTTTGGGTTGGGGCGAAATGCCGCAAAAAAATAAAAATCGTGGTCGGGAAGGTTAGAGTAGCAAAAGCCATTTGAATTCTTTTTATACATTGGAAAAACCCGTTTTGTTATTACCAGCGAGGAAATAAAAAATAACTCAAAGAGAAAGAAAATCAATTAGTTATTTAACAAAGTTTCATTTATTCAATGACCAGAGTTAGACGAGGGTATATAGCTCGGAGACGTAGAAAAAAAATGCGTTTATTTGTATCAAGCTTTCGAGGGGCTCATTCCAAAACTATTCGCATTATTGCTCAACAGAAAATAAGAGCCTTGTTTTCGGCTCATCGAGATAGAGATAAGAAAAAGAGAGATTTTCGTCGGTTGTGGATTACACGGATAAACGCAGCAATTCGCGAAACAGAAAGTGGTGTATACTATAGTTATAGTAAATTCATAAATGATCTGTACACGAGACAGTTGATTCTTAATCGCAAAATACTCGCACAAATAGCTATATTAAATAAGAATTGTCTTTATAGTATTTCCGATGAGATCGAAGATTGGAAAGAAGCACCCGAAATTATTTAAACAAAATACCCCGGAGAAGGAACTCCGGGAAGGGAAGATAGAATCAAAATGAGTCCGATAAAATAAAATGTAAAATACAATTACAATAAAGTAGTCAAAATGAACAAAGGCATTCAATAAAAAAAAGATTGCTTCTTCCTCGATTTTTCTTACGAGACAACAAAAAAATCCGAAAATCCGGACTTTTCTAGCAAAACATCAATTGAAAAAAATAAAAATAAAGAGTAAACCTATTGTTTTTTTGTTCGAAAACCCGTAGTTCTAACGGCCGACTTGGCTTTTTCAAATTGTTTCTCATTATTCAGAAAGGGTAACAAAGATAGAATACGAGCTTGTTTTATAGCAATAGTAATTAATCGTTGTTGTTTCAGAGTCAATCTATTCACTCGCCTAGATAATATTTTTCCCTGTTCACTAATAAATCGACTGATTAAACTCATGTTTCTATAATCAATTCGGTCCCCCGGTTGAAGCGGGGGCAAGCGCCTACGAAAAGGACGCTTAGATTTAAGGAAAGATCGCTTGGATTTATCCATGTTTGTTTAGTTTATTTATTCCTTATTATATAAAAAATATTCTGCCGAAAATCCTATTTCTAATTCATTTTTTTATATCCGACCAAAATAGGATTTGGTTTTTTTCTTTTCTTTAATTTGAATTTGTTTTTTTTATATTTCTCTTTATTTATATATTGATTTATATTTATATATTATGATTTATATATTATATTATTATATTCTAAATGAAATATAGCTTCTAGTTCGGAATCCTTTTTTTATTCTTTTTTACTTTTTTAAAAAAATTGCTAATAGAATATTTTTCTATATATATTAGATATTCGAATTATTATCTATTGCATAGAATAAAATGTCTGTTTATTAAATTTTGAACTCTTCCTTCAACCTCCAAAAGGTGATATACAGACGTTCGGTTCGGTCTATTTTTTTATCTCTCCATGAATTGTATGCTTGTAACAATAGGGACAGAACTTTCTCAATTCCAATCGACTAGGTGTGTTGTGTCGATTCTTTTGAGTAATATACCGGGAAATACCCCTTGATTCCTTATTCACATTTTTTCGTACACAACTAATACATTCCAAAATAACGCTTACTCGGACATCTTTACCCTTGGCCATGAACCCCCCTTTTTGTGTTAATTTTTTATTCAAGCAACTCTTTTATTTTCGACCTGAAGCGGAGAGAAAGAAAAAAATAGAAATTGCTAACTCAAAATACACTTTAAAAGAGTTCGTTGCAGTAACTAGAGGAATAGGCAATATTTATAAAATATTACTAGTAAATAGAATTCAGTTATAGTATAATAGACGTAATCCAAGGATTTATAACTCTATTTCTAATCACAGTACAGTATTTCATTTAAGTCTCGTGTATGATACTTTTGCCCTAGACCCATATTTTAATTTCCGTTCTCCCTATATTCATTTAAAAATTAAAAATATAAAATTGGATTCAAGCTCAACAAAGCCTGTGCTCAAGCTCGAATGAAAAATTCCAATTTTCTTTCTCCCTTTTCGAATATAAGGTCAAAGGGAGAAAGGGCGGGGGATTAGTCACAGGTAGTTAATTCTATCTTTAATCTTTGTTACCCCCCTACCATGTCAATAACTAGAATGAAAAAAAGGGGAATGTTAACGCATCCGGGAAAAAACGATTGATTTCTATCAATAGACCTGCTAAAGATCCGAACCATAAAGTACTTAGTACCGGTGCCACGGAGAGATATGTTTTTAGATCTCGCATTGAAAATCCTCCTTCTTTTTTTTTAGTTCTATATTGTAACACACAAGAATAATACATATTTGATAGATGATCAGATGCATATGTATTTAAAAAGAAAAACCACTTGTATTTGTACATGAAATTCCTAAGGCAAATTTCAATGTACACCTATCTGGTAGAGAAGATTTGCTACCTTTATTTTAAGTTAAAAAAGATGCATCTTTTCTACTGAGCATTCCCTAAAAGCTTTTTTTACTTTACAGCGTATATGTATCCAAACACTTTTATATTATATCATATATGATATGAAAAAAAACGGCAAGATCTATTCTGTTCTGTATCTAAATATGATAAAGAATGATGTGGAAAAAAAGAAAAGGATTATTTACAATAACACTGTAAACCTATTAAAAGGGATGTAGCGCAGCTTGGTAGCGCGTTTGTTTTGGGTACAAAATGTCACGGGTTCAAATCCTGTCATCCCTACCTATTACTTTTCCTCTGAGAAGTAAAGACGAATTGATTGAGATCGCTGAAATCGATTCAAATTGGACATACATAATCTGTCATTTTGAGAATAGTATTAAGAATTTTATTCTTAATTCTTAATAATTCTTAATAATACTATACAATTAATATATATCTTATACTTATATATTTTTATTTAATTATATAAATAATAATGAATCATAATCATATTATAGTAGCATATAATAATAATACTATATATACATATAACACATATACAATTCTAACAATATCTATCTCGGCGATACTTATATATATATGTGATACGCAGGCAGGAGTGGATTACAAAAGTAATCCCCTTTATTCTTTACTATCTGTGATAAGAAAGCGCTCTTAGTTCAGCTCGGTAGAACGCGGGTCTCCAAAACCCGATGTCGTAGGTTCAAATCCTACAGGGCGTGGTTTCCTTCTTGGTTGTTCTAATTAGAGTTAAAAAACTTCGCCCTTTTGAAGAAGAATCAAAAATTGACCTCCTTTAAGGC